GGAACCTTCTCTTCTAACGGAAATTGGCCGTTGATACAGATGCAAACCGTTCGTTTCTTTCCATTCGCTATTATCTTTCTTTATTACTATTGCCAAATCAAATGGCCGTCAAAGGACTCATTCGCTCTTAGGAATCATTAAATCCGAAAAAAGATTGTTCTGATGTATCATGTAAATTTTTTGAAATGCAAAAATCAAATAATTCTCTGTGGTGGACCAAAATATCTCTCATTTCCCCCTCGAATAAACTCTTATTTTTGGTTTCCAAAGAAATGTTGTTATGTTGCTTTGAACGGTGCACGAATCCTTTGAATCCGGTACCAACGGGTATCATCCCTCCTAGAACAACGTTCTCTTTCAGACCTTTCAACCAATCGATACGACCCCGGAGGGCTGCTTTTGCTAAAACTCGAGCAGTTTCTTGAAAACTTGCTTCGGATATGAAACTTTGAGTATTTAGAGATGCTTTCGTTATTCCTAATAATATGGCTCGGTAACAAATCGCTTCTTCTAAAGCGCGCCCCGTTCGTTCAGCTCGCAGCAATCCAATTAGTTCTCCGGGTGAAAAAACATTAGACATTCCATCTTCTGAAACCAACACTTTTGATGTTATTTGACGTACAATGATTTCGATATGCCTATTATGGATCTGTACCCCCTGGGATCTATAAACTTTTTGGATCTTATTAACCAAAGAGATACGACTTTGCGCTATAGTTAGCTCAGCGCCAATCAAGAATCCCCAAGGAATTCCAAGAATTCTTGTTATACACTCATTCCAACCCTCAACTCTCTTTTCTAGGTTCATCGATATTGAATCAATCGAACGTACCTCTAAAACCTGTTCTACTTTTGGAAGACCTTGCGTTATATCACCAGATCGAGATTTTTCATATATAAATGTAACTAATGTATCTCCTTCGGAAAGGGTTTCTCCATAATGTCCATGAACAGTTGCTCCTGGAGTAGCTAAATAAGGCTTCGCCGATCTTATTACTAAAGAGTCAAGTTGAACGACTATAACTTGACCCGATTTTAGGGGCGATCCTTTTTTGGCTATACATAGATTTTCACAAATAAACTGCCCGAGACTAATTATTGTGGATGTTTCCTCACAATAATTATGGTCGAGAAAATGCCAATTCAAGTTAAGTGGATTCAAAAGGATGCTACTGCACGGATCGGAATTCGAAATTCTCCCGTTTTCATCCATTAAATAATACTTAAATACTTGAAAAGTCTGTTTTAAATTGTCGAGTTGCAAATAGAAATATTTAGTTACCGAAATATGATTATGAGTTAGTAAATGGTAAAACGAATAAAAAAGATCAATTTGAGAGGCTGTTCCTAAGGGGCCTAACAAATTTGTAATTTGAATTAAGGAATCCCTATCTCTTTTAATTGATTCTTTTATCCCATCGTAATATTTTACATCGTTGAATGGACTCATTTGAAAACAATTATATGATGACAAAATTATCAAAGATTGGGATTCCTTATTTCTATTCAACAACGTACGAAAAGTTCCTTGATTTTGTCTAAGCGATTGTTGAATTCTTTCCTTGGAATAAATAGAATAAAATGGATTGATATTGGTACGATCCGACCTATTATCAGAGATCAATCCTGAACCTAATGGATCATTCCTTTTTCGGATATACGAAGTATGGGATTTCACTAAGTTGATTCTGAGGAAATCTTGAATCAGACCATTCGCACTTACTTCAACAAAGGAAGCGTGGGCCTCTTCGATAGAAGAACTTTTTTTGTTTTTGTCCCAGTTCAAGATTAAACAGGTCCGAACTAATTGAATACTTGTGCCAGAAATTCCCCGAATTGGTTTGCCATTTCCATAAAGTATATAATTTACAACTCGAAGTTCTAGATTATCCCTTTCCCGCAATGGATCCTGGGGGAAAAGTGTTGCTAAATTTATACCGTCCGCAATTTCATATATGATTACGGGTCGAACCAAAACAAAATACTTTTTCTTGGTGGGTGTGATCCATTGGACATAAATCCAATTGTTCCGCTTTTTTGATTCCTTAGAATTTGTTCCTGGCGGTATCAAGATGCCGTTGTGTCGGAATATCTTATCCATCTCTCCAGGAAAATGGATATCTCCAGAAAAGATTTTAAGTTCAATCCTTTTTTTTTTTCTCTCTATTCGGACCAAGCCACCTACTCTGCTTCTTGTATTTAAAGTGATTCGTGTATCTATCCCAATGATACTATTGTTCCGTACCATTATGGAAGAAGACTCGGGTAAAATATGCACTTCCTCAGGAATGAAAAAAAATCGATCTACTTTCGTTTGGTATTTTGGCTTAAATTCTTTGACTCCTCGGTACTCAATTAAATCCTCTTTTTTGAGGATTGAATGCAACCCTACAGTTCCATATTTAGTAATTCCTGAACTCTTTCTTCTGTATTGAGGATCGTCGAAATAAGCAAGAATACTATTTCTACGAAAAATACCATTTATCGGTATTTCAATCGA